TAATAAAACGGAATAAATTTTTTGAAATGAAAATTATTAAATTATAAGACAAGAGCACGAAAATAACTAAAAATATGAATAAAAAAAAGGTGCATTATCATACATATATTTCGTGTAGAAACGTGTAGAAGGGTGAATAAGTCCGTTTATTTACACATTTTTTTATAAGTATTTATTCAAAAAAAAATTATTAAAACATATACTTATATATTCCTTATTTAGGTATATATTCACTTAGGTATACTTACTATAAATATAATATATATATTATATAAATATAATTATTATATATGAATATATATGAATTATAAAATATCTTTAATAACAATATAAGGTTAAAATAAAAAAATAAAAATAGTAATATAAAGCAATAAATAAAAATAACAGGTACAAATATTAAATCGAGGTACCCACTCAATGATAACTCTCAACAGCTTTCCCTCTATTTTTGTGCCTTTAGTGGGCTTAGTATTTCCGGCAATTGCAATGGTTTCTTTATTTCTTCATGTTCAAAAAAACAAAATTTTTTAGATACTATAGGGACAACTCTGTATCCATTTTTTTTTTCAAGACTTACTTTGATCATAACACCCCTATCTATTTAGTAGAATATGGTATAACATCTGGCTTCTTTCGAGCATAAGCTCTTATGTATGTGTGTAAACATGATATATGGGTAAATTAATTATAACAATTTCAAATGGATCGGTAGCGGGGAGAGTTTCGGAAATGTAAAGTGAATATATCTATATGTGGATATCTATAGGAAATCATATGAAAGAGATGTTATTATTTTAGTTTGGATCTAAGTAATTCGATGAATTTTTCTAAAATAAAAGTTTCACATCATAGTAGTGCTGGTTGATGAGAGTTACTTCGGAAACAAAAAAAGTAAACTAAAATTTCTTTTTGTTATTCTTCCAATTCCAATAAAATGCAACTAGGTCTAGTGAGAGTATGAGTTGGCGATCAGAACGTATATGGATAGAACTTATAGCGGGATCTCGAAAAATAAGTAATTTCGGTTGGGCCCTCATTCTTTTTTTAGGTTCATTAGGGTTTGTATTGGTTGGAACCTCCAGTTATTTTGGTAGGAATTTTATATCTTTGTTTCCTTCTCAGCAAATAAATTTTTTTCCACAGGGGATCGTGATGTCTTTCTATGGGATCGCGGGTCTCTTTATTAGTTCCTACTTGTGGTGCACAATTTCGTGGAATGTAGGTAGTGGTTATGATCGATTTGATATAAAAGAGGGCATAGTGTGTATTTTTCGTTGGGGATTTCCTGGAAAAAACCGTCGCATATTCCTGCGATTCCTTATGAAAGATATTCAGTCTATCAGAATAGAAAATAAAGAGGGTCTTTTTGCTCGTCGGGTTCTTTATATGGAAATCAGAGGCCAGGGGGCCATTCCCTTGACACGTACTGATGAGAATTTGACTCCACGAGAAATTGAGCAAAAAGCTGCTGAATTGGCCTATTTCTTGCGCGTACCAATTGAAGTATTTTGAAAAAAGGAACTGAAAAATGAATACTTTGCAAAAGGGAAAAAACTCAAGAACTCCCTTTTTTTCTATACCATAACTTAACGGAAGTTTGTTCTGAATGCCTGCCTATTCAAGCCAAAGTAAACGTATACGAAGCAACTCTAAAATGAAATTTTGTGTGTCCATCATTTTTTTTTTTTCAAATATTTGATACTTTTTTTTAATAAAAGGGAGTTCTTTCATTTCGAAATCCAACTAATATTACTTTGAAGCGAGCTCTTTCTTATTCTATTTCTGTATTCTTTCTAGATTCAAGGACTAACCTAACCACTCTACTGCATCACAAATAAAAACCTCGAAATAGATTAATGGGCTCGATGGCTTGGGTTGGGATATAACTTATGCTTGATAGAAATATTAGTATCATATAGAGTCGACGCATGGGGTGAGTTCATTAAAACTTCAAAAATTCACAGACGAAAAAATGGCAAAAAAGAAAGTATTTACTTCCCTTCTATATCTTGCATTTATAGTATTTTTGCCTTGGTGGATCTCTCTCTCATTTAAAAAAAGTCTGGAATCTTGGATTACTAATTGGTGGAATATTAGGCAATCCGAAATTTTTTTGAATGATATTCAAGAAAAGAGTATTCTAAAAAAATTCATAGACTTAGAGGAACTCCTTCGTTTGGAGGAAATGATAAAGGAATACCCAGAAACGCATTTACAAAAGCTTCGCGTCGAAATCTACAAAGAAACGACCCAATTGATCAAGATGCACAATGAGGATCGTATCCATACAATTTTACATTTCTCGACAAATATAATCTGTTTCGTTATTCTAAGTGGTTATTCTATTATAGGTAATGAAGAACTTGTTATTCTTAACTCTTGGGTTCAAGAATTCCTATATAACTTAAGCGACACAATAAAGGCTTTTTCTATTCTTTTATTAACTGATTTATGTATAGGATTCCATTCGCCCCACGGTTGGGAATTAATGATTGGCTCTGTCTACAAAGATTTTGGATTTGCTCATAATGATCAAATTATATCCGGTCTTGTTTCTACTTTTCCAGTCATTTTAGATACAATTTTTAAATATTGGATCTTTCGTTATTTAAATCGTGTATCCCCTTCACTTGTAGTGATTTATCATTCAATGAATGACTGAAAAATGATCGAACGGCCCAATTATAATATTTGTTTGTTACTTTGTACATAAGCAAAACATTGAAAATTGTACCTATTATTTCTACCCAGTAAAGGGATTTCTCCAATATTTCAGAAAAATTATTTCAGTAAATATCCAAATTATAGGTAGGCAACTCTATTGGCGACCTACCTACTTTTATTGTATAAATTTTCGGGATCAATGATTGGACCATGCAAACTAAAAAAACCTTTTCGTCGATAAAGAAAGAGATTACTCGATCCATTTCCCTATCGCTCATCATATATATAATAACTCAGGCACCCGTTTCAAATGCCTATCCCATTTTTGCACAGCAGGGTTATGAAAATCCACGAGAAGCAACCGGCCGTATTGTATGTGCCAATTGCCATTTAGCTAATAAACCCGTGGATATCGAGGTTCCACAAGCGGTACTTCCGGATACTGTATTTGAAGCAGTTGTTCGAATTCCCTATGATCTGCAAGTGAAACAAGTTCTTGCTAATGGTAAAAAAGGAGCTTTGAATGTGGGGGCTGTTCTTATTTTACCCGAGGGGTTTGAACTAGCCCCGCCCGATCGTATTTCACCCGAGATTAAAGAAAAGATAGGAAATCTGTCTTTTCAAAGTTACCGCCCTACTAAAAAAAATATTCTTGTGATAGGTCCTGTTCCTGGTCAGAAATATAGTGAAATCACCTTTCCTATTCTTTCCCCGGATCCTGCCACTAAGAAAGATGCTCACTTCTTAAAATATCCCATATATGTAGGCGGGAACAGAGGAAGGGGTCAGATTTATCCCGACGGGAGCAAGAGTAACAATAATGTTTATAATGCTACAGCAGCGGGTATAGTAAACAAAATTTTACGAAAAGAAAAAGGGGGGTATGAAATAACCATAGTTGAGGCATCGGATGGGCGTCAAGTGGTTGATATTATCCCTCCAGGGCCGGAACTTCTTGTTTCTGAAGGCGAATCCATCAAACTTGATCAACCATTAACGAGTAATCCTAATGTGGGCGGATTTGGTCAGGGGGATGCCGAAGTAGTACTTCAAGATCCATCACGTGTCCAAGGCCTTTTGCTCTTCTTGGCATCCGTTATTTTGGCACAAATCTTTTTGGTTCTTAAAAAGAAACAGTTTGAGAAGGTTCAATTGTCCGAAATGAATTTCTAGATCCGCGGATTTTTCAACATCAAATTATAAAAAGAAATAAACTTTTGTTGCCAATTATATTATGTAATTGTGTATGATCAAAAAAATTTTGTTTGTTTCTTTTTTCGGGTTTCGGGAATTACTTACTTATACTGGTCGTGATGTGTATATTGTGAAAAAGACTATTTAATTTGACTTATCTTTTATTTGTTTTTTCAATCCAAATCGAAGTGATATAGAATGAATCCTTAGTTTTCTATTTGAATAGAATCAAAACAAAAGATAAATAACCGGAGAATATAAATCAAAGCCTAAATGAAAGGAACAAAGGGTTTAGGGGGGAGGGGTTGTGCATCGCCTAGTCTTTGACAAAAGGGATTTTACACAACCCTTTTTTGTGTCGAATTAAATAGGATTGTTGATCCTATTCGTCAACAACTCCTATTCTTAGATTCCATTTTTGGCGGGGTTTATCATAATCTTTTTTTCTATTTATCATGTTAAGTAGTGGACAAACAAAAATATAGGCAAATTTATTGAACAAATAGAACTTCTTCAATTTCAATGAACTTCTAAAATAGAAAAAAAAGGAAACTTTGATTAGATTAAATATTAGATTAAGATTAAATAAAGTGAGGTTCTATTTTATTTGTTTAGTATAGATATTTTATTAGTATATATTTTATTAGTATAGTAGTATAGAAAGGGTTTCATGATATCTAATCGATAGAAATCTATAATATCTATATATAGAATTATATAGAATGGGGAGTCATCCAAAAAACGGAAATTGAGTGATTCCTTCTTTGTTTTAATTTTTAAAATATTCAGAGATACTTTTGAGTAAAAGATGTTCTGAATCAATTAATTAAGTGCATTTTTCAAAACATCAATCATAAGAAAATGTGTATTTTTTTGAACCACTTATAAAAAAAAAATATTATAATTATTATAATTATTTATGATTATTAAGAACTCAACGGGACCTACCCCCTCTTTCCTTGTCTGATTCGAGGGGGATCCCGTTGAGTTCTTATGCTTTGATGTCTATAAACAAGTTCATACGGTTATTACAGAGATGAACCTAATCCAGAATATGAACCATAAAAGAAAATACCAAGTAAACCAATTACAACAATACCGGCTACAGTACCTATTATCCAAAGAGGAATCCTTCCAGTAGT